GATCTTTTCCTTCTCTTCGGGATCGAACATCAATTGCAACGATTCGATAGACGGCTCATTGGGATAGATATAGATGAACAATACCCCCCCTGGAACCGTATAGGAAGTTTTCTCCTCGTACGGCTCGAGAAAAAATGATTTAATTCGAAGTTTTGTCTATGTATCAAATTCCAATAAATTAAATAACAACCGGTCCTATAAAATCAATTAGACTACGATTCCAATCTTTTTTCTTCCTGAAAAATGAAAAAGAAACCGCTCATACTCATAACTCAAGTCGGATAACTCTCAAATAGTTCAAAGGATAATCTAATCTTTAGTGAATTTCATTTATTGAGTAGTCTTTACTCCCTTTCGTTTATCCCGGTTAAACTATTTCAAATTCTATTTGGATTCTTTAGTTGGATCCAGTTATTGAGACTATCGAGAGAATTAACAACTAATAAAAGGGTGTTTCCTTGTTTTTAAACCCTTAAATTCCTATTTTTAATCATTGGGTTTAGACATTACTTCGGTATTTCTTAATCTTTTCAAAATGGCAGCAACATACCCTTTTTTATTTCTTTCGATCAAAGAATCCTATGGACACTTGATTCTAGTATGATACACGTACGTTGAATCAAAAATTTGGATCAATTTCAACAAGTTTTGCTTTCGAATTGGAAACTTGCTAAAATTGGATCCTTTCGATTTTCCATATATTTACGAAGTTGTTCCAGTTGATTGGCATTAACCCTAGATCCTTGCCCCTGAGAAATGAATTAATACTTTCGGTTCGAGCTCCATCATGGACTATTTACAACCCGACAAAAAACGAAGGGTTCAAGTATAACAGAACAAACAATGTCGAGCCAAGAGCACCTCATTTCTAGACAAATCTAAAATGGTGGATGTAAAAATCCACAACGGGTCGTGTCCTTCAAGTCGCACGTTGCTTTCTACCACATCGTTTCAAACGAAGTTTTACCATAACATTCCTCTAATTTGGAACGGGTATGGAATTGATTCAATGATGGAATCATGAATAGTCATTGGTTCAGCTGTCCATAGACATCGCAATCTACACTTTTTCTTCTATATATGAATATATGATAGATGAAACAATATTTTTCGGAAAAAATCTTAGCAAGACAACATTTTTAACATATTTAACAGACTAATAGAATATATAGATAATAGAAAGAAAAAAGAAATCTATTCTATAATACATATATGTATATAATATATATGTTATATGTAAATATATATATATAAAATATAAACGAATAAGTTTTTGAATCTTCAAGTGACTTAATAAGATAAATTAAACGATTTCCTACTTTTTCAAAGATTCCACGTACAGGGAATCATTAAAATTTTTTTTTTTTAATAAAAAAATATTTCTAAATTAAATTAACTATTTTAATTAAAATAGTTATTTAATTAATTTTATTGGGTTGGGTTTGAAGAAAATTGGACAATAAGCATCGCCTTTGATCTTTATAGGAAGATCAGTCTTTCTTTTTGAATTGACTCATCACTAATTTCAAATAAAAATTTGAAATAGATCAAAGAAACGAAGAAAGAAATAAGAAGAAAGAAGTCCTTTTTTTTCATGAGATGTATAAAAAAATAATGTAAGTTAATATTTTAATTTTGATTCTTTTAATCAGATTACGAAAATAAAAATCGAAAAAAATAGGTAAGGGTTCTCCTATCTATCAGATAGACTGAACTGTTGTCACTGTTTGTTATAGATGTTTTATATCTACTATAACTATAGTATATCTATATACTGATAGAATATGGGACTTGATAATTTGTTAATGAAATTCGAACAGACACAGATGTTTAAAGTAATATAGATTAACTGCTATCCCCCCCCACTTCCTTTTTATATTATTCCATAGGGTTTATATGGGAATAATGGAGAAATGGATCCGTGCTGGGACGGAAGGATTCGAACCTCCGAATAGCGAGACCAAAACCCGCTGCCTTACCACTTGGCCACGCCCCATTTCAATTTCTAATCTACACTAAGAAACAATAATATTGTTATTGGTTGTTTGTCAACTCCAGCCTAAATAAATATCTCGATAAATTCCATATCTATAAAATATAGATCTTCTATAGAATAATAGAATAGACCGGTACTAGAATTTTGATACATATAGATACAGAATTCAACTTAATTTATTGATCATTACATAGAATTCAATTAAGATATTGTATGAAAGTATGGTTTCTTCTATTCTCCTTTGAGAATTGGAGGATTTTTGGTTGGGTGGATTCAAAGAAAAAGAAGGATTTTTTGTCTACCTTATTTACTTTACTTCTTTTTCCTTATATCAAAAATGCAACCAAAATGCAATTATCTCCAAGAACAAAATGTCTGTTATGCTTAATATCGTTAGTTTGATCTGTATTTGTATTAATTCGCCCCTTTATTCGAGTAGTTTTTTCTTCGGCAAATTGCCCGAAGCCTATGCTTTTTTGAATCCAATCGTAGATGTTATGCCAG